TAAATAATATATATAAATATATATATAATTATAAATATATATATAATTATATAATATTTAATATTAATAAAATAATATAATAATATAATAATATATAATTTCTATTATTAATATTTAATAATATAATATTTAATATTAATATTGCATTTTATAATTATAATTTGGATTCTTTGTTTTCTCGATTGTATTCTTTTTTCAATACTCATATTGACAACAGTGTATCAAACAAATATAATCCGATCGTGAATAAATGGATCGATTTACTCACGTTACATAGGCTTTTTTTTTCACTTCATTAAATGGTGGGTTCCTTGGATTTTCTGCGACACAAACAAGAAGCTCTTTTTTAATTGAAGGGTAATTAATTGAATTGAAAGGTAAATAAAAAACTAAAAATAATAATGTATAACAATGTATAACATAGTAAACAAAGAGGTGGTCTATCATTTTTGATTTTGTTTCTTTCTATTTTTCCATTTTTTTGAATCTAATATTTTATTAGACAATTCAATCTTTTATTTATTTTTGAATCTTTTATTTATTTTTTATTGCGATTGGATATACACACCCACCCTATTTTTTTAGAAATTGTATTTCTAAATTGTAATTGTATTCGGGTTGCTAACTCAATGGTAGAGTACTCGGCTTTTAAGAGCGACTCCATTTTTTACACATTGCTATGAAACAATTGGTTCGTCCATACCATCAGTAGAGTTTGTAAGACCACGACTGATCCAGAAAGGAATGAATGGAAAAAGTAGCATGTCGTATCAATGGCGAATTCTAAAAATATTTCATTCTTATTGGATCCGGCTCAAATTTTTGTTTGAATTCTTGGATCGGATAAAATTCCGTTGGGTTTAATTAATAAAGGGATAGAGCTTGGCGGCTCCAATTATAGGGAAACAAAAAGCAACGAGCTTTTTTCATTTGAATGATTACCCCATCTAATTGTACGTTAAAAAGAGGTTAGTGCTTGATGTGGGAAAAGCTTTTCCCGTGAATGGATTATTTAGTTTTGTTATGAGTCCTAACTATATAGCTATTCTCCATTATGTTATGGGGTAGCGATAAATGTGTATGTAAAAGAAAGAGTATATTGATAAAGATATTTTTTTCCAAAATCAAAAGAGCGATTGGGTTGAGAAAAAAAAAATAAAGGATTTTTAACTAGCTTGTTATCCTAAAACAAATTAGATATAAAAAGCGAGTAGAGAGAGTCCGTTTATGCGTTTTACTTGTTTCCTAGGTATCTATTTATATTCGTTTTTTCTTCTAATTCTAATTAATATAGAATACCCTGTTTTGACCGTATCGCACTATGTATCATTTGATAATCCAATGAATCCCTGATTCTTTGACCAAATAGAATTTTTAAAATGGAGGAATATCGAGTATATTTAGAACTAGATAGATCTCGCCACCAGGACTTCCTATATCCACTTATTTTTCGGGAGTATATTTATGGACTCGCTTATGGTCATGGATCCTTTTTTGTAGAAAATGTAAGTTATGACAAAAAATCTAGTTTACTAATTGTAAAACGTTTAATTACTCGAATGTATCAACAGACTCATTTGATCATTTCTGTTAATGATTCTAACAAAAATCCATTTTGGGGGTATAACAATAATATTTATTCTCAAATAATATCAGAGGGTTTTGTTGTCGTCGTGGAAATTCTATTTTCCCTACAATTTAACTCTTCCTTAGAGGAGGCAGAAATCGTAAAATCTTATAATAATTTGCGATCAATTCATTCCGTTTTTACCTTTTTCGAAGATAAATTTACATATTTAAATTATGAGTCAGATATACGAATACCCTATCCTATCCATCTGGAAATCTTGGTTCAAATCCTTCGATACTGGATGAAAGATGTCTCTTTCTTTCATTTATTAAGGTTGTTTTTTTATTACTATTGTAATTGGAATAGTCTTATTACTCCAAAAAAATCGATTTCTACTTTTTTAAAAAGTAATCCAAGATTTTTCTTGTTCCTTTATAATTTATATGTATGGGAATACGAATCTATCTTTCTTTTTCTACGTAACAAATCTTCTCATTTACGATTAAAATCTTTTCGCGTTCTTTTTGAGAGAATTTATTTCTATGCAAAAATAGAACATCTTGTAGAAGTCTTTGCTACGGATTTTTTGTATACTTTATCATTCGTCAAGGATCCTTTCATCCATTATGTTAGATATCAAGGAAAATCCATTCTGGTTTCAAAGAATACGCCTCTTTTGATGAATAAATGGAAATACTATTTTATCCATTTATGGCAATGTCATTTTGATGTTTGGTCTCAACTAGGAACGATCCATATAAACCAATTATCCGAGCATTCATTTCACTTTTTGGGATATTTTTTAAATGTGCGGCTAAATCTTTCAGTGGTACGAAGTCAAATGTTGCAAAATGGATTTCTAATCGAAATTGTTATGAAAAAGCTTGATACAATAGTTCCAATTATTCTTATAATTAGATCATTGGCTAA